TATATTCTATAAATAGAATAATAAAATAAAAATATGAAATAGAGGATTCCATAGAAAATAGAAATCTAATACTACTAATATATAGAATATATAGATATAGATAAACTAAAGCAAGTCAAGTTTTTTTTAAGCTTTCGCAAAACGATCACAATTGATACAAGTATATTTTTCAGTAAAGTACTAAATTAGTAATATTCCTAGCTCTAAAGCCCACTCCTTCCCCATACTACAAGCGAAAGAGAAAATGTAAACACTACCATTAAAGCAGCCCAAGCGAGACTTACTATATCCATGTGAATGATGTCCCCTATCTCTATGAAATGAAGGAATTATTCCATTATTGATTCATAATCATAGTGGAATCAATGGTGCAGAGTCAAAATAGGATTCTTACTTACGGCTCTTTATGAAACAATTTCATGAATCCACTCATAAAAAGTTCCTATATTTCTTATTCAATAGAATTCTATTGAAATAGAAATAATTGGAAAAAAAAAGAAAATAGAATAAGAAAAAAGCAAATAAAATATAAGATATAAGAAAAAAAAGAAGAGCCATTCAACCATTCTGATGAAATTTATGAGCAGCACTAAGAGACTCTAGTGAGTCTGGATACAAAGTATTTTCAGTTCTTTCCACCCACAATTATTCAATGAATTTCCCATCAGCCTATCTAATCTAATTTCATCGCATACAGAGTTAGTAGACACTACCTCAATATTAAGAAAGTTATAGTGTAAAATAATTAGGGAGTCTTTCTAATCTTTTTTAGAATCCTTTCTTCAACCTTAGTAGCCAAAATGGAGTGTCTCTTAGGAACCTTTGGATACCAAGATTTCCGACTTCTTACTTTCATAGTTCTGATGCCCAGAATGAATTCTCACTATTTCTTTTATTTGATTCAATTCAGAATAGCCCAAACCAATCATTCATAATATTGGGTTGCTTCAGATTTCTTGGTACCTGTTTTAGCCACACTCAGAACCCAGAATTTGAGAAAAAATATGACAGTCTTTTATAGGCCCTACGGAAATCAAGTATCGACAGACCTAGCCCTTGCCTATGCTTTTGCGGGGCAAGAATTCGTCAAGTTCGATCAACAGGATTCATAAATTCCAAGTATTTTTTTTTTGATCAGGCGACACCCAGATTCGAACTGGGGATAAAGGATTTGCAGTCCCCCGCCTTACCACTTGGCCATGCCGCCAAAAAATCCCATCCAAAATGGATAAAGAAATAAAGAAATTATATAAGAAATTAGATTCTATTTATATTATAGAATTATATATTCTATATATATACTTATATTCCTTATATTCTATTTATAATCTATTTCGAATTTATAGAATTCTATTTATTATTATTCTATTTCTATTTCTCTCCTCATTTTGTTTTGATTTGAATTTTTTACTTTCTTAATTTCTTTTATTTTTGGATCTTGAATCCCATTGTACTTATCCTTTTCCAAAAAAGAATTCCTCTTTTTTATTGGATCCTGTTTCTATTCTTTTCTTCGATTGATTTTATCTCAAAACACGCGTCGCTTAAAAACTTACCTTCTCTTTTCACTTTAGAAAAGTGAAAAGATTCCCGGCCCCGGTCACATACTGTAAAATGCAGGGCAATTTAGAATAATTCACTCTTTACTTCATTAACTATTTACTTATTACTCTTTTACTCTTACTTACTTTTCTTACTTTGAATTAGCGAACAGCTCTTCAATTTGTATCTCCATTTGTATTCCCTTAATGGATGCAAAATCCAATTGATTTACGACTAATCATTATCAATTATAATTATTCTAATTATAATAAAATATATGTGTATATGTAAACCCCAGAACAGTGTAAACTCCAGAACATAAATTTTTATACGTGGATACCGAGTCCGGGTCTATTTCTTATGCACATATCCCTATATAGGATCATCATGCTTGAATATTTCATTGAATAGAAATAGAAGATAGACATTATGATAGAGTGCGACCTAACCTATGTTGCACCAAGTTCAATTATGATAAAAGATGTGATATACGGATAGCTAGATAGCTATATCGGCATGTACTTCCTAAAGATTACTCCTATGACTATATATGTACGCAATTCCATTGTATTTTAGAGATTCTACTACCAAAAAAAATATTTGTGAATTCCTTTTTGAACATTCAATTGCGTGTGCTAAAAAAAGGGAAACTCTATGCTGTTCCTTATTCTTCTTTTTTTATCTCATTCATAGAGAGCAGATTGACTCTTGAATTCATTGATTTTCTCTTTTTTTGTACCCTGATCGTAATATCATAATAAAAGAATTAGGTATAAATTGGATCAATTTTGATATCCGATAAAAGACTCCATCAGCCTAAGTGACATAATTTTTCCCAGGAATGCTTTATCAATTTGCATTTCTTTCTATTTGTACCTGGCTCAAGCTCAAATTCGAACTTGCATCGAAAATGAAAATGCCCTCCATTTCTCTGTCTTGCTTCCGTTCATACGTATGA